AAAATGCGGTTAATCCGGCTGTTGAACAAGCTATTATTGCAAAAATTGGGGAAAACAACAAACTATCATTAAGAATTTCATCTTTAGACCAAAAACAAGCAAGGGGGGGAATACCACAAAGAGAAAGTGTTCCTACTAAAAAGGCTGTTTTTGTAATCGGCACATGTTTTGTCAAACCACCCATAAGAAGCATATTCTGACTTTTATCGGGAGAATACCCAACTATAGCTTCCATTGAATGAATAATGGATCCAGATCCTAAAAACAACAAAGCTTTCGAATAAGCATGAGTAATCAAATGAAATAAAGCGGATCGATAAGACCCCATACCTAGAGCTAACATCATATAACCCAGTTGAGACATTGTAGAATAGGCTAAACCTCTCTTAATGTCTTTTTGAGCAAGAGCTAAAGTGGCTCCTAAGAGTACTGTTATTATACCTATCAAAGATATTATATACATTATAGAAGGGATAACTATAAAAAGAGGAAGAAGACGAGCTACAAGAAAAATTCCCGCCGCTACCATAGTAGCAGCATGTATAAGAGCCGAAATAGGAGTAGGGCCCTCCATGGCATCAGGTAACCATACATGAAGAGGAAATTGTGCGGATTTAGCAATAGGACCCACAAATAAGAGAAATGCACACAAAGTAAGGAATGAGATATTTACTCTATTATTTAAAATTAAATTATTGAATATTTCGAACAAATCCTGAAATTCGAAACTGCCTGTTAGCCAATAAAGACCTAAAATTCCTAATAATAAACCAAAATCCCCTACACGATTAGTTACAAAAGCTTTTTGACAAGCATTCGCTGCAACGGGTCGTGTGAACCAAAAACCTATTAATAAATACGAACACATTCCAACTAATTCCCAAAAAAAATAAACTTGGATCAAATTAGAACTAGTAACTAATCCTAACATTGAAGTATTAAAAAAACCCATATAAGCAAAAAACCGCAGATATCCTTGATCATGAGACATATAATTGTCACTATAAATAAGAACCAGAATTCCAACAGTTGTAATTAATATTGACATAATAGAAGTAAGTGGATCAATAAAGTAACCGAACTCAAAAGAAAATTCATTATTTATGGTCCAAGACCATACATTTTGATGAATGCAACTTATAAGAATTTGTTGAATAGATAGATAGAGTGAAAAGATCATAACTATACTTAACAAAAAAATACTCAGAAAAGTCCACATACGTCGAAGGTTTTTTGTTGCGGTCGGAAAAAGTAGAAGTCCAACTCCTAGTAAAATAGGTACTGGAAGTGGAATGAAAGGGATGATCCACGAATATTGATATGTATGTTCCATAAAATAAAAAACCCTTTTTATTTTATTCTTAAATTTTTATTTCTTATTCACTGGTTTGTATATATATATCTTATTCACTGGTTTGTATATATATATATATTTTTTTTTTCAAAGGGGACAATAAAAAAGCACGCGATTTCAAACCTAAATATAAATTTTTTTAATTAGTATAATCCTTCAGAAATACTTGAAAATATATTATATATATTAAAATCAAAAAATTATAAGTTATTAAAAAATATTACTAAGTTACTGCAAAAAAATTATTTGTATTTTTTTATTACTACTAAATAAAATTGTTATTTTATGCATATACAGAAAAAGTTAATTATAATTCCGTATTACAATAATTTATATACATATATTAAGAATAGAACAAAGATTTACACGACAAAAAAATACTTAATATTAATTATATAATAAAAATAATAAAAAACTTTACATAAAAAAAATTAGTTGAGTTTGATTATTTAAAATTATTAAGGAATTAATTTTAATTTTGGAATTTAGTGATTGTCTTCCAGTACACTAAGTGATCTTTTTTTTTTTTTTTATTTGCAATAAAGATTATTCTAATCTATATTTTTTTTACATATGAAGTGAAGAAATTTTATAATTTTTTTTATAATATAATCTATCAGTATAGATTAATCTATCAGTATAGATTAATTAAATGAGCACTCTCGTACGGATTTCAAACGTTAAATAAAATAAAATTTTACTAACCCAATTTATCAAAAGAAGTAAAAAAAAGTTGGGTTTTAAACTTTTGAATTTATTTTTTGTTTTGAAAATAATATATAATAAAATGTGAAAGAAAAAATAACTCGATACGGAGTACAAAAGAATAAAAAAATAAATGTCTTTGACATCCAATTATACCACTGAAAAACTTTTTTCATTTTTGAATGGCAGTTCCAAAAAAACGTACTTCTATCTCGAAAAAGCGTATTCGTAAAAAAATTTGGAAAAGGAAGGGATATTGGACATCGTTGAAAGCTTTTTCGTTAGGGAAATCCCTTTCTACAGGTAATTCAAAAAGTTTTTTTGTACAACAAAATAAATAAAAAACACTAGAATAATTAGAATTAGCCTAATTTAAAAAACAAATTTTTTTAGAATACATATAAAAAATAGGAACGAAAAAAGAAAAAAGGGGGGGGGTTCTTATTTTCCCCATCACCAACTTGATGCAATAATAAATAAAGATATTGTATTTACTCTTAACGAGTAAATACAAGATCTTTAAGCGAAATAAATTAGTTCTTCAATTTAATTAATTTAAGTTAAAAATTTTAAACTTTATACCTTTAGGAATTTTTATTTATCTTAATTATTATATTCTTTACTTGGAATCAAATTTATAAAAGGCATCTATCCATAATAAAGTGAATATTATATAATAATAATAACTAATAATATATGTTTTAAGTGATCAAAAAATCTTATGTTTGTACAATATAAAAAGACGCATCAAAATAGATATTTTTATAATTTTCTCGCGAGCAATTAAGCAAATCTGATTTTATTTAAAATTTCTAAGGATTTTGGAGAAGTTTTCATTTTTAGAAAAATAAATTTTAAATAATCTAAAAAAAAAAAAAAAAAAAATGATAAAGAGAATTTACAGTTTTATTTTTGGGTGTTTAGTTTAAGTCCCAACTGCTTTTAATTTAGTTAAATTTTTTATTGTATTGTATTATAGAAAAAAATATAAAGTCCAAAAGGTGAATTAAAATAATTTAAAATAACTCAGATAAAAAAATCTTAATTGAATTAAAGCCCCAAATACCTATTTAAACACGTTTTTTTTAATGAAATCAATTATAAATACTATTGAATTGGCTTCTTTATTTAAATTTTAATCTCGACGATTAAATAAAAATTTGTTAGTATTGTTTTGAACAAGTTGCCGCTATGGTGAAATTGGTAGACACGCTGCTCTTAGGAAGCAGTGCTATAGCATCTCGGTTCGAGTCCGAGTAGCGGCATAAGATCTTATAAAAGATATATTATAAGCTTTATAATCAAACTAATACCCGACTTTTTTATAAAATAGGGTAAAACCTAGTATTAATTTATTAATTTTTAACAAATTTTTTATGATTTTTTCAATTTTAGAGCATATATTAACTCATATATCTTTTTCAGTCGTTTCAATTGTATTGACGATTTATTTTTTAACTTTATTAGTTAATTTAGATGAAATCATAGGATTTTTTGATTCATCAGATAAAGGAATTGTAATTACGTTTTTTGGTATAACAGGATTATTATTCACTCGTTGGATTTATTCAGGACATTTTCCATTAAGTAATTTATATGAATCATTAATTTTTCTTTCATGGGCTTTTTCCATTATTCATATGGTTTCCTATTTTAATAAAAAACAAAAAAATAACCTAAACGCAATTACTGCGCCAAGTGCTATTTTTATTCAAGGTTTTGCTACTTCAGGTCTTTTAAACAAAATGCCTGAGTCTGAAATATTAGTACCAGCTCTCCAGTCCCAGTGGTTAATGATGCACGTAAGTATGATGATATTAGGATATGGCGCTCTGTTATGCGGATCATTATTATCAATAGCTCTTCTAGTCATTACATTTCACAAAGTTGGCCCTACTTTTTGGAAAAAGAATAAAAAAAAAAATATTTTATTAAATGAATTATTTTCTTTTGATGAACTTTACTACATAAATGAAAGAAATTCTATTTTACTACAACAAAACATAAATTTTAGTTTTTCTAGAAATTATTATAGGTATCAATTGATTGAACAATTAGATTTTTGGAGTTTTCGTATTATTAGTCTTGGATTTATTTTTTTAACCATCGGCATTCTTTCAGGAGCTGTATGGGCTAATGAGACATGGGGTTCATATTGGAATTGGGATCCAAAAGAAACTTGGGCATTTATAACTTGGACCATATTCGCAATTTATTTACATATTAAAACAAATAGGAATGTTAGGGGTATAAATTCTGCAATTGTGGCTTCGATAGGCTTTCTTTTAATTTGGATATGCTATTTTGGCGTCAATCTTTTAGGAATAGGTTTACATAGTTATGGTTCATTTACATCTAATTAAATAAAAAATTAACAAAAAAAAAAAAAGGAATCCAAATAAAAAAGAATAGTATTTATATATAACTTCATATAATTTAAGAAATCTAATTTAGTTTTAGTAGTAAATCATCAAGAACCTTTTGAATCAAGTAGTACAATGATTCAAAAGGTTCTCACAATACAAAGACCAAAGACTTCTGATTACAATTTAATTTAATGCTTTTTTTAATTTCCTGAAAACTATCCATAAAAATAATTAGATAAAATGGATTCGACCTTGTCACTTGCTAATGAGAGCACAAAATCCGGATAAATCCCAATACCAATTATGGGTAGAAGAATAGAGATTGAAAGAAATAACTCTCGGGGTCCAGAATCAAAAAAAGAAAAGTTTTTTACATTAATTAACTTGTATCCATAGAACATTTGGCGTGACATAGATAATAAATATATAGGAGTTAATATCATTCCAATTGCCATTACAAAAATAATTAAAATTTTTGAAATTAAGAAATATTTTTGGCTGGTAATTATTCCAAAAAAAACTATTAATTCCGCAACAAAACCACTCATGCCCGGTAATGCAAGGGAAGCCATCGATAAGATAGTGAACATTGTAAATATCTTTGGAATGTAGATAGCCATTCCACCCATTTCATCAAGATAAACAAGTCGAATTCTATCATAACTAGTTCCTGCCAAGAAAAAAAGTGCAGCGCCAATAAATCCATGAGATATTATTTGTAAAATAGCTCCATTAAGTCCAGGATCCGTTATAGAACCAATACCTATAATTATAAAACCCATATGAGATACAGAAGAATAGGCTATTCTCTTTTTTAAATTACGTTGACCGGGAGATGTTGAAGCTGCATAAATTATTTGGATTGTACCAACTACCATCAACCAAGGAGAAAACATAGAATGAGCGTGAGGTAACAATTCCATATTGATTCGAACCAACCCATATGCTCCCATTTTTAATAAGATTCCAGCGAGAAGCATACAGGTACTGTAATGTGCCTCGCCGTGGGTGTCAGGTAACCAAGTATGTAAAGGTATAATCGGTGATTTGACGGCAAAAGCAATAAGAAATCCAATATAAAATAGTATTTCGAGTGTGACAGGATAGGATTGATTCGCCAATATTTCTAAATTTAATGTTGGTTCGTTCGAACCATATAAACTTATACCTAAAACTCCTATTAATAAAAAAATAGAACTTCCTGCAGTGTATAAAATAAATTTTGTAGCTGAATACAGGCGTTTCTTTCCACCCCACATGGATAAAAGTAGATAAACGGGAATTAATTCTAATTCCCACATGATGAAAAAAAGTAAAAGATCCCGAGAAGAAAATGATCCTATTTGACCGCTGTACATTGCTAACATCAAGAAATGGAATAGTCGGGAATCCCGAGTAACAGGAAAAGCTGCTAAAGTAGCTAAAGTAGTAATAAATCCCGTCAGTAAAATCGTTCCTATAGAAAGTCCATCTATTCCCACTCTCCAGTAAAAATCAAAAAAATTTATCCATTTATAACCTTCGGACATTTGAATTAATGGATCGTCCATTTTATAATTATAACAAAAAGCGTAGGTCGTTATAAGAAGTTCTAAGATACAAGTGCATATAGTATACCATTTATTTACTTTATTTCCCCTATGCGGGAGAAATAACATTAACGAACCAGCAGATATTGGAAAAACAACAATTATTGTTAACCAAGGAAAATCTTTCGTGGTAAAGACAAGATACACCAGGTCCAAAGAACGCGTACTCAAAAAAAATATATAAATAAAAAAATATAATTTAACTTTTTTGAGTACGAGTACTTGTCAATAAAAAAAATGTATTCTAAATTTATTCAAATGAGGTTTTCGGTAACGTATCAATAAGCTAGACCCATACTTCGAGTTGTTTCATGCCATAAATAAACTCGAACGCTCAAAAAATCCGTTGGACAGGCAGATTCACATCTCTTACAACCAACACAGTCCTCGGTTCTTGGCGCGGAAGCTATTTGCTTAGCTTTACATCCATCCCAAGGTATCATTTCTAATACGTCTGTAGGGCATGCTCGGACACATTGAGTACATCCTATACAGGTATCATAAATTTTTACTGAATGTGACATAGGATCTATAGTTTTTTTAATGTCATAAATTTTCAATCTAGTAAACTTATAACTGAATGATATATTAAAATACTAGATGAATCAATGATTTCCTTTAATAGAATTTTTGTACTGAATTCTGGCTCAATTGATTAAAATGGATTAAAAATGGGGCTAAAATACTTTGATTTCGTAGATTTTCACAAATAGAATCTAGTAAATAATAACCTATTATATATATATATGCAAATTTAAATCTATAATTTTTTATTTATGCTACTTATTTAATAAGGTCGATTGATTGATGCGAGTTGATTTTCGATTACGATAAATTGACGAGACTATAGCTAATCCAATAGCTGCTTCAGCGGCTGCAATTGCTATAACAAAAATGCAGAAAATATCCCCTTTTAGTTGGGAATTATCAAAAAAATCAGAAAATGTTACGAAATTCATATTAACTGCATTGAGTATAAGTTCAAGACACATAAGAGCCCTAACCATATTTCGACTCGTGATCAATCCATAAAGACCAATCAAAAATAAATAGGCACTCAAAACAAGTACATGTTCGAGTATCATTCAGCAACTCCTTATCAATTTTGATTCATTTCAATATGAATAATAATTCACCGGGTTCAATCAACTAGAATATAACAAAAAAGTAAGAATAAAAACTATATTAGGTAAAAAAAAATAAAATATATATATCAAATATAAAAATTTAAATTTAAAATATGAAATAGTATTCAATCAAATTTAATTGAATGAACGAAAAAAGACTATCATAATATACACAACGTTTTCTTTGGTATTTACTAATTAGAACGTTTTTTATTGACGAGCCACAGAAATTGCACCTATCAAAGCAACTAAAAGAATTATTGAAATGAGTTCAAATGGAAGAAAAAAATCTGTTGATAAATGAATTCCTATTTGTTGACTATTACTTATTAAATCTTGCTCTAGAATCTGGTTTAATCTTGTAGTCCAAATAACCCCGTACCATGACGTATCTAGAATAGTAGAAATTAATGAAAAAAGAATAGTTGTACAAACCAACGAAGTAATCCCATTCCCAACGGTCCACAGATTTAAATCTGTGGAATATTCTGAATCATTCATGAACATCACAGCAAATATGATTAAAACATTTATGGCCCCCACGTAAATAAGGAGTTGTGCCGCAGCTACAAAATGGGAATTTGATAGAATATACAATAAAGATATACAAACAAGAACAAATCCTAAGGAAAAGGCTGAAAATATTGGGTTGGGAAGTAATACCACTCCCAGACCTCCTACTAGAATACCGGATCCCAGAAAAACTAAAAGAAAATCATGTATTGGTCCAGGCAAATCCATTATATTATTAAAATAAGAAAAAATCGAAATCCTTTTCATGACCTTATTAATTTAACCGGGGAATTTATTTTTAATATGTTTCTAATGGAGTTAAATTAGAATCTAATGTATATGAATTTATGTAGATACAATTATTAGACAGTTTCGCTTTTTAGGCTAAATTTTCTTTTCAACATATCTATTTCAAGAAAGTAATTACGAATATATTATATTAAAAGAATGAGCCTTAATACTTAATATTATTATATAAATAAAATAAAAGTTTTTTATTAAATTCTTTATATAATTCAAAAATTTTGAATTCGTTTTTTAATAATTAATAAACTTAATGGGTTTACCCATTTTTTGTTTGAGGTGAATTCAAAATTGTTCGAATAGTGTAATCGTCAATTACTGACAGTGGTAAACGACCCAAAGCTATTTGATTATAATTCAATTCGTGACGATCATAAGTTGAAAATTCATATTCTTCAGTCATTGACAAACAATTTGTTGGACAATATTCAACACAATTACCACAAAATATACAAATTCCAAAATCAATACTGTAATTAAGCAATCGTTTTTTTCGAATATTAGTTTCCAATTTCCAATCAACAACAGGCAGATCGATAGGACATACTCGAACACATACTTCACAAGCAATGCATTTATCAAATTCAAAATGTATTCGCCCGCGGAAACGTTCCGAGGTTATTAATTTTTCATAGGGATATTGAATAGTTACAGGTAAACGGTTTGTGTGGGATAAGGTAATCATGAAACCTTGACCAATATACCTTGCAGCTCGTAGGGTTTGTTGACCATAATTCATGAACCCGGTTATCATAGGAAGCATATTGTAATTATCTATGAATAATTTTATCTTTGTTTCTTTCTCTTGTTTAAACCAAGTAATGAATATGTTGTATTCATTTTCAATTTAGAGTGAAAAGAGTTGGAAAGAAGTTGTTAATAATAGATTACCAAGGGAAATAGGTAAAAGAAATTTCCATCCAAGATTTAATAGTTGATCCATTCTTAGCCTAGGTAAAGTCCATCTTGTTGCGATAGAAATGAACAAGAACAAATAAGTTTTAGCTAATGTAATAAAGATACCGATTGTTGTTCCAAAAATTTGATCCCTTTCAAATAGCTCCAGAATAGATATATACGGAATAGAAATATTCCAACCGCCCAAGTATAGAACTGTTACAAATAATGAAGAAATTAATAGATTTAGATAAGAAGCAACGTAAAACAAACCAAATTTTATACCTGAATATTCAGTTTGATAACCCGCTATTAATTCTTCTTCCGCTTCTGGTAAATCAAACGGTAACCTCTCGCATTCTGCTAGGGAAGAAATTAGAAAAATGATAAAACCTATAGGTTGACGCCACAAATTCCATCCCCAAAAACCATATTTTGATTGTGCCTCAACTATATCAACTGTACTTAAACTGTTAGATAATCCTAGTCGGTGATAACATTACTATTCTCACCGCTATTACAAAACCGTACATGAGGTATTCGCCTCATACGGCTCCTCGGGGGCCCTAAATAAATCTAAGGACCAGATTAGTATTATTTAGATGGATATGATGTGTTCTAAAATATATTAAATCTAAATATATCTGGGGTCCCGAATTATACCAATGGAATTCTGTCTGCTCAAATTATAATAATAAAAAAAGCGCTTCGGAATTCATCTCATCCTTTACAAATTTTAATTTCTATTTGTTGAGTAATAACTTAATCCTTTAATAAAATACTCCTTGTAAAAAAATGGGTATTTCAGCCCATCGTGGTTTTCAATTACGAAAAATAATTAGACATCCTATTAGTTTATTATTCATGACATAAATTCTATTTTATTTTCGAAATATATGAAAAAAATATCCTTGTTTCGTTCCTATTCTTCTTTCTTTTTTTATAAAAAAAGTTGGTGGACTTAAAAAATAAAGGATTATTTCGTTTCTGATAGTCATTACATTTATCGGTGGATAGGAGCATACTCTGAATCGGAATCTTGGGGAGTACTGTCTAATCATTTCTACTAATTTCAAGCCCCAATTAACCTTCTTTTTTTTTGTTATCTTATGTTATGCATAAATATCCTTTTCAATTTGGTTAATCTCTATTACAAATTCTTTGTGTATTTTGGTGTTTCTAACCATCCACCCGCTTTTCCCTAAATTGCCGCTCACTTTGTAATAAATGTATATGTATGTTAATCTATATAACTGCTAGTGAAAACGTCATATGGTTAATATTTTTAACCCGCTTCAAGCCAGGATGACTAATCAACCAACCTTGGGGTAAAGTTATTCTTACGCTTATGTTTATTTGCGTTTAACCTTTGTACCTAGGAAATGAGACTCCATTTGTATTTTTACTGCTAATTTATGAGCAGTTTTTTTTTCACTCATATATAACTATCAAATTACTTTTATTTTTATTAAGATTAACCCGAAAGATAAATATATATATATATAGATTGCGTTTTTTAACTTATTCGTCTATAAGAAACGTAATAGTAAAACGTTTATGTTTCAACGAATCGCACGTAGAGATATTGATAAAACACATAGAGTTAATGGTATTTCATAACTAATCGATTGGGCAGCAGCTCGCAGACCACCTAAAAAAGAATATTTATTATTTGATCCATATCCTGACATAAGAAGTCCAATAGGAGCAATACTTGAGATGGCAATCCATAAAAAAATACCAATATTGAGATCCGCTAAAACAAGGTGATTGCTAAAGGGAATGACTGAATAACTTAGTAAAATTGAGATAACTGCTATCGATGGTCCAATACTAAATAAAGGAGTATTGCCTCTAGATGGACGAAGATCTTCTTTGAAAAGTAGTTTTGTCCCGTCGGCTAGGGCTTGAAGAATTCCCAACGGGCCGGCGTATTCCGGTCCAATACGTTGTTGTATCCCTGCAGATATTTCTCTTTCTAACCACACAATTACTAGTACACCTGTTATGATTCCCAATACAAGAGAAAATATAGGGACAAATATCCATATGAGTCCATATACCTCTTTTAAAGATTCCAATCTAACAAAAGAATTTATAGTTTGTACTTCTGTTGCATAAATTATCATTTTAACGATCAACTTCTCCCATAATTATATCTATGCTACCGAGTATCGTCATAATATCAGCCAATTTCATTCTTTTAACTAGTTCAGGAAGAATTTGCAAATTAATAAAACCCGGTGGTCTTATTTTCCATCTCCAAGGAAAACCACTTTGATCTCCTATGAGAAAAATTCCCAATTCCCCTTTTGGAGCTTCAACTCGTACATAAAGTTCTTGTTTAGATAATTCAAAAGTAGGAGAAGGTTTTTTACTAATGAATCGATATTCAAAATCATTCCATTCTGGATTACTTTTTCTATCAAAGCCTCTGCTTTCTAAATTCTCATAGGGACCTCCCGGAAGTCCTTCCAGAGCCTGTTGAATAATTTTTATGGATTCTGTCATTTCGCTAAGTCGTACTAAATAACGAGCTAAAGAATCTCCTTGTTTTTGCCACTGAATTTCCCATTCAAATTCATCGTAAGACTCATAACGATCCACTTTACGAAGATCCCATGGTATTCCGGATGCGCGTAACATTGGTCCGGATAAACCCCAATTTATTGCTTCTTCCCCACCAATAATCCCAACTCCTTCAACCCGTTCTAAAAAAATAGGATTTCGTGTAATCAGTTTTTGATATTCAACAACCTCTGTTAAAAAATAATCACAAAAATCCAAGCATTTATCTATCCAACCGTAAGGTAAATCAGCCGCTATTCCTCCAATACGAAAAAAATTATGCATCATTCTCATACCGGTGGCAGCTTCGAATAGATCATATACAAATTCTCGTTCTCTGAAAATATAGAAAAAAGGAGTCTGTGCACCAATATCTGCCATAAAAGGGCCGAGCCATAACAGATGAGAAGCTATACGACTCAATTCCAGCATAATTACTCTGATATAGCTGGCCCTTTTAGGAACTTGAATATTTCCCAATTGTTCTGGTCCATTTACTGTTATTGCTTCTGTAAACATAGTAGCTAAATAATCCCACCGCGTTACATAAGGTAAATATTGTATAATTGCTCGGTTTTCTGCAATTTTTTCCATTCCTCTGTGTAAATAACCCAATATGGGTTCACAGTCAACAACATCCTCACCATCTAGAGTAACAATTAAGCGAAGAACACCATGCATGGATGGGTGGTGAGGTCCCATATTGACTATCATAAGATCTTTTCCTGTAACTGGTCTCTTCATAAGTTTTTCCTTGATTCATTCTGGTATGAATTAGATTGCTGAAAAATAAGTTTATCAAAAAATTAAAGATCTAAAAAATTAACTAATTCACAATTTTTTAATTTAACGAGTTTTTAATTCCCGAATATTCAACTGATTTATTAATTCTTTATAACGTACTCTATTTTTTTTTAACAAATAAGCCAGCAGTCGTTGACGTTTTCCCAGAATTTTTCGTAGACCCCTCTGAGATAAATAATCTTTTCTGTGCAATTCCAAATGTGAAGTAAGTCTTCGTATCTTATTAGTGAAACTTAATACTTGAAATTCAACGGATCCCCTGCTTTCTTCTTTTTTTTCTTGAAATGAAATGAATGTATTTTTTATCATAAAAAGAAATCCTTCCCTTTTTAATATGAATTGAAAGATATGAATTTTACTGATCAGTAATAATAATGGTAGTTTTTTTGTACAAGGATCTGAATTAAATTATCAACTTATTCATTCTTAATTTTAGAAAAAAGTATAAATTTGGATATAAAAAATGAGGATTCTGTTAATTTTTTTATGGATCCGCTCTGATTGGTATCTATGTCATTGATTAAATTAATCTCATGATAAAGATTGAATAAAAAAAAATCCCGCATATTTGTGCATACAGTTGTTTTCATATACCGTAACTTATATATTATAGTAAAAAGGATATATCATTAATTAATTTTAAATCGCGTATACATATGTATTCTTATCATACTGAAACCATTTCCATTAGTAGTATTAAACCAATATCGATTCATACAAGCTAAATCTTCTAATCTAAAATTGGGCCAAAGAAAGTATTTTAATTTAATTAAGTTATTTTTCTCCTTATCTTTTTTTTTATGCAAAACTTTGGTCAAGTTTTGAACATTCTTATCAAATCTTGAATTTATATCCCTCGCATTTTTTTTTTTTAAGTTGAAACAAATTAAAATTCGAAATTCTCTACGTCTTTTAGGGGATAGAATATTTTCAGGGACAAATAAATCATAATTATTTTTGTTTCTATTTACAGTTTTGTTTTGATATTTTGTAATATATTTTTCAAATTTTTTTTTGTATCTTTTACTTATTTTTTTTTTTTTTTTATGAACCAATGAAATACCTATGGTTCTATATATAATAAGTTGTCCATCGTTTTTTACAGACAAACGTACAGGTTCAATAATAAAAAATCCTTTTTTCATTAATTTTGCAAGAGTGAAATTCTTCTCAAGCATTAGAATGTCTAGGCTCATCTCGCCTCTTTCAATAGAAGATATCGCTATCTCATTTGGATTTTTTAGTCTAACCAAGAGACAGTATATTTTTATATTATTGAGAATTTTTTGATTTAAAAAACAATTCCATCGCAATTGAAACCGCGAATACCTTGTGAGAAAAAAATCGAGTTCCGCTTCTGTATTGCTTTTGTATTGTTTTTTATTTTTACGTTTTTTTATCTTCGACTCTGCATAATTTTCTTCAATATTTTTTTCTTGGTGTGATAGATCCGATTCAGGATTTATTTTTTTTTCTTTATCTGATTCAAGCTCTCCTTGACCTGCCAATTCTTTTTCTTCTTTATTTAGATTATAAAATCTAAGGGATTTTTTTTCATTTGATGTTATAAAACCTTTTTTATTTCGAGTGATCTTTTTATTAACGTTTTTGTTTTCATTAAAATTTAAAAGAAGTAATTTAATTGGTATAACCCACGGGTTCTTTTTATATGTACTAGAAAATAAAAAAAATTCTGGAAAGAAAAAAATTTCAAAATTTGTTATACGACGATTTAGTATTTCTTCATTCATTCCCATCCAATCAAAAAAGTTTCTTTTTTTTCTTGCAAGACTCGTCTTAGTTATTTTATCAACTCTTTCATAATTATGAACTTTAGTCTTAATATATTCTTTTTTACTCTTGGTATCAATCCAGGGCTCCAGATTTCCTTTTTTTGTAAACCAAAAGTTTATAATTCTCCAATCCAAATATTTTCTATGCCGAATTTCACCCATACCCCGAATATTGTATTTTTCTAGAAAATAAGAGACTAAACAATTATCTAGAGCAATGCCTGTAGACATGTCCAATTTTTTTTCTGTAGAATTAATAGATTTGTAGCAAAAAAGATTATATATATAATCTTTTTTTGAATTATGTTTTGGATTTAATAATGGGTCGGCCTCAAAAAACTTTGTTTTTTTGTAATTATCAACTTTGTTTTTTTCATATGAATCCTCCTTGGTTAAACTTGGATTTATAACTAGAGAGTCTTGGTTTAGTTTATTTTTCCATTTTTTGGTTACTAATCTAGCCCATGTAATCTGAGGTAAATTGTATTGATAATGACTTCGTAACCAGTTTTTCCATTGATTTACTTCGGAATTTAAAAATGTTTTATCTTTCAATTCAGAATGAAAGATTCCTTGTTCTTTAAAAAAATCCTTTATTTGATTCTTAACAAAAAAGGATGTTATGCATATGTTATATTCAAGAACAGCCTTTAATTTCGAAAAGTTACTAACTTTAATTTTTGATAATTTGTAAAATACATATGCTTGTGATAAAGAGCATAGGTCATAACTAAAAAATTTTTTTTTTGATATTAAATTTTTTATAGTCGAAATAAAATAAAAGGTATTTTTTTTTTTTTTTTTTTTTTCTCCAGCTTCTTCATTCTTGTAAATAAATTTATCAATAATTGTTTTTGTGGATTCAAAAAAAAGTTGTGTAGTAATTCTTGGAATATTAATGACACCTAGAAAAATATCTATAGACAGTTGTTCGATGCAAAATTTTATAAAAAAAAAATATTTACGAATTAATCGGGTATTTTGTCTTTTTAATGTCTGCCAAATTTTTTTTGATGACTCAATTATCTTAGAACCATAACGCGGTTTGTTACAACTATTAGTTAGGTTTTGTTTTTCTTTTGAAATTTCTTCTATTTGATTTCTGATTGTCTTTATTCTATAAATCAAATTTTTTTTTTTTTTTTCGCTGAGTGAAGATTTTGTCCACTCCGTGTATTTATTTTGAACAGATGGTTCATGAATCATCTGATTACTCATTATTGAATCTTTTTTAGTTTCATTTAATTCATTTATTTCTCTCAGGCCAAATAATGGAGTTTTATTTTGTTTTGAAAGGTATTTTATTTTTCCTTTTATAAAAATAAAGTTTTTTATAATCAAGTTTTTAATTTCTTTTGCGACTTTTAGGAAAATTGTTGATCTTTCTTTGAAAATCCTTAAAACCATAAAAGACTTTTTTTTTGATTTTTTGATTCTTTTTTTTAATTCTTTATAAATAGGTTCAAAAAAAGAGGGCTTTTTTTGGGCAGAACCAAACGGTAGGTCGGTTTCCATTCCCCAAACTGTTAAAAAACAAAAAGCGTTTTTTTCTATTTTGTCTTTTGTTTTTTTTATTAGAGCCTTCTGAGATGATTGAAATTTAGATTTATGCCAAGGTTTAAGATAAAAAGGAAATAGGATTTTTATCTGAATACCATCCGTTAACCAGTTTCTTGGAAATTCTGTTTCGGATAGTTGAACCCCATTATAAGTACATTTAATATGCATTTCACGTTTCAAATCCTTAAAATCCTCGGACCACTCAGGAAATTGAAATAATAACATACGGACGCTATTTTTAATTATTATCAATAAAGGGAATATAATATATTTTCGAAGAATAGACTGAGTTACTAAGATAGAGCCTCTTATTATTTGAGCAAATAGGAAGCTGTCCCAAGTTTCTGCAATTTCTATCCGGTTTTTTTCTTCTATTTTTGATTGTTCTTCTTCTTTTTTTTCAAAATTTTTTTTTTTCCGCCTTAAATTTCTAAGGATTTTTTTTTTTAGCCCCCATATATCAAATGAAAAAAAAAAAAGTTTATCCATCCTATCAAAAAAAAGGGGGGAATGTACTTTTGCTTGAAAAAATTCCCAAATAACAGTTTTACGCCTTTGGGAACGCATGGATCCTTTAATTATCTCTCGACGAAAATCAGATTGTTGTGAATAACGGATCAAAGCCATTTCATTTTTTTGATCAGAATTTTTATTATCTTTAAGATTAGTATAAATCTCGTTATGCTCCTCGTTATCAGTAAAAACCACGACACGTTTTGCTTTTCTTGAACGAATTCCAGGCTCCATTGGTACATTTTCTTCAGTTTCGCCTTCCAATTCTTCCAACTCACTTTTTAATTTGTATGACCAGCGAGGAACTTTTTTATTGATTTCATTGAAAAAAATAAAATTTTTTATAAGAGTTTTATCTTTGCTATCCGTTATCACTACATCAAATAAAAATTTGAAAATTTTTATCTCTTCTTCTGAATTTATTTTTTCTTCTTGGGGTTCTGAAAAAAAATAAAGTCTTTTTTCTAAAGATTTTCTATTAAATTTTTCTATTGTTTGCTCAAATTTGTTAGAATTAATCTTCATAAGTATACCATGAATCTTGTTTATCCAAGATCCTCCTATATTATTTTTTATATAGGTTTCGGTTATTATTTTGGATGGAGGTAATTTTTTGATTCTTCCGCGAGAGATCCCATGCAAAAATGGATCATAAATTTTAGGTAAATATTCTTTTTTAGTTTCGTTATGACAAAATCGAGTCGTTTTTTCCAGTATATTTTCAACATACCATTCCTTATCTAAAGCTTCAATTCGATTTAAAAATTCTTTTTTTAAGTTTTCCTTTTTTTCTTCATTGATCAAACTCCAACAAGTATAAACTTGGTCCGAGGATGCTTTTTCTATTGTAAATGAAGGTATCTTTTTTTGGATCATTTCAAAAAAAGTTGAAAGGTTGGGGGGATATGTAAAAGATATTCGTTCTTTTCCATCACTTTGACATGTATAAAAAAAATATTGTGACATTTCATTTCTTACAGTATTTTCAATACTATCATTTTTTATATATCGATTGGGTCTATTCCATCTTTTATAATCGAAAAGTAGAGTTACAAAAGGTTTTTCAAACCATAAATAATGATCCTCTTTTTTTTTTATTTTGAAAAATTCTAAATTCGAATTTTCTTTATTTCCATCTAGATTTTCAGAAACTGTTTTATAGTTATAGTATGTTCGAACGTGGAATTCATCATCCTTATTAATTTGGTCTTTTCCATTCACTCGGATTTCTTCCATTTCATCGATTTTGTCCAGATCCTCCCTTTCTTCCGAAAAAAGAGAAGGAAAAGGAGCTTCTTCGGTGGATACCTCTTGGTCCTGTTTAGTCCCACCCCTTTCTTCCGTTTCTGAGGTTCCTTTTAGTTTCTTAGTAAAAATGGGTGATGGTATTCTGCCTAAATAGTAGACA